CAAATAAATCATTTTTTCTATGATTCATTGGAACAAAAAAGGCCCAGCGAGGTACTGACCAGGCCGGGCTGTGGAATTAAAAAAAGCTCTTGGAGACGAAATCAAAGAGGTACTTTTATTATATATTAAATTATATAGTAGTAATATATAATTTATTACTTATAATATATATATATATAATTATAGAATTATAATTTATATTCATTGGAATAGTGGATTGGAGATATCTCTTTCGAGCCCTTACTTTATCTCAATGGAATTACTTTTAGTTTCTATATTTTTTAATATTTTTTATATTTTATATGTCTAGATACTATATAATTATATATAATAAAAAGAATATAAAAAATAAAAATAAGAGGTATAAAAGAAAGAAAGACTCTTTTTTCAAACCTTACTTTTTGTGTAATGTAACATAGTAATTATCCTTTTTCGATTGGGGGAGATGGCTGAGTGGACTAAAGCGTCGGATTGCTAATCCGTTGTACGGGTTTTTCGTACCGAGGGTTCGAATCCCTCTCTTTCCGCTTTTGTCAATGACGTGGTATTTTTTATTTATCTTTCAATTTCGACGAGTCTTTTTTTTTATTTTTTTATTTAATAGTTAAAGATGTGGAATAAATAAAATCCTAAGAACATTTAAAAATCGAGCAAGGAAAACAAAAACTTTCTTTTTTATTCTTCACGTCCAGGATTACGTCCTGGATCATTAGATAGGAATCCGAAGATAAAGAGAGAAACAAAGAATATCACTACTGTGTAAACAAATAGTTTGAGAGTAAGCATTACACAATCTCCAAGATCATTTTTTTGGAAAAAAAGAGAATAGATTCTCCATTTTTATACCACATATACCGCATTTTGACACCAAAAATGGTTTTTATAAAGCTAGAAATAGAATAAATAGAAAGGAATTTTCATAAATTCATTTGTAATGTAATATGAGTCAAGTCTTTCATTAACAAAATTTTTTGCATACCCACAATATCTAATTGTGGGGGACTCTAATAGGTTCTTTCAATGTAAAAAAAGGGTCCGAATTAGTAAATGGGGTGATCTCCAGACTTATCGTGGCGATACAAGAATTTCAATATTTGAATTGAAGCTTTATACTATAAGACTTATCCGATCTTATCAATTGTTAGAATCTTTTTTTTATAATAAATCATGAATTTTTCTAGGACAGTATTCAAAATCTCATCGAAAACTTACAGCAGCTTGCCAAACAAAAGCTAAGAGAAAAAATAGCACAGGTATTACTGGCATAAAATCTACGATTGGATTCAAAAAAGCGTAGGCTTCGGGCAATTTGGCGAAGAAAAAACTATTTGAAGAAAGAGTAGAATTAAACCAGATACAGATCAAACTAAAGATATTAAGCATAACAAACGTTTTGTTTTTTTGTTTTGTTCTTGAAGATAATTGTATTTATTTTGATTGAGTTATTAATATGAGTTATTGTTATTAATAATATAAAATTAATAATTTAATAATATAATGTTATTTTTTTTTTTTAAGTTTAAGTTATATAAAAAAATGAGTAAAAATTAAAAAATAAAAATAAGGTAGACCAAAAAACTTTTCTTTGATTTGAACTAACTCAACCAAAAATACTTCAATTCTCAAATTAAAAGAGAATAGAAGAAATCATACTTTCATACAATATCTTAATTGAATTATATGTAATGATCAATAAATTTCGTTTAATTCTATATCTAAATGTATCAAAATCCTAGTAACAATCTATTCTATAGATATTTAGACTATAATTGACGAACAACTAATAAGAATATTAGTGTTTATTAATGTCGAATAGAAATATAAAATGGGGCGTGGCCAAGTGGTAAGGCAACGGGTTTTGGTCCCGGTATTCGGAGGTTCGAATCCTTCCGTCCCAGAGCATACTTATTATATATATCATATCAGATTATATATGTCGTATCATAATACCGATTTTATATCAGAATAAAAGATTGTCTTTTTTTTTTTTATTAAGAGTATAATAATATTGGATAGAATATGATTCTTTTTTCTTATAATGATTAATTCTTATCTGAATTATATCTTTTTCGCAAATTTAATCGTGTTCAAATAACACCAAATAACACACAGATGTAATTGAATCTATTTGTATCCAAGTAAGATGGGAACATAGATCAAAAGAAAAGAGTTTTTATTATAATATAAAAAAAAAGATCCGGGGACGGGCTTTTCATTCTATGTCCATACCTTTCATATTTAAATTAGTTACTCATAAAAATAAAAAAAAAAGCCTTACTTCTTATATCCATTGGAATTTTCAATGATGCATTCTAAATATAAATGCGAAAGCCTCTCTTTCTTTTTTCCCTATACTTTAACTTTAAATGGTGGTGCAGTCTGATTATTAATTTTCTGTGGATTTCTAAATTATAAACGCGGGTGTTCGTTTGATATTGGGGTACTAATTAACTTCAATCAATAATCAATAATCAATAGGATTAACTGGTTTAAAGTAAAAAAAAAAATAGGAGCAATGACTTAATCTGGACTTGTTTTAACTTGCATTTATACAAAATAGTCTAGCACTCCCTAAACTACATATAATATAGGATTCTTTTTTGATTTATGATTCATCATCTTCATAGAATTGACGGAGTAGATAGGAGTTAATCGTCAACGAAAAATACCAATTTCAATGTCTGCGTCTGTCCGAGTATCATTAAAAAACAATCAAGTTACATACGTAACATATGTATTTTCTTTGAACCTCGTTTTTAAGTATTTTGTGGTTTCTCTAATTCTAATGAATAATTGTAAATCTATGTAACAATTGAGACAAAATCTATTATCTTATTCACTTTACCTTATTACATTACCTTAGGTAAAAATTGCAGAAAGATTATTGAATTTTTCAGGTCAAATAAACTACGCAGAAAATGAGGAAATGCTTATATGTATGTCTTGTTATCGTTCTATTTCATTGAAAACTTTATTTTATTTCAATAATTACTTTCAGAAACATTTGTTTAGTCTATATGATAGATATGGGGATCTCCTAGTTCTTTTCTTTCGATTATGATTTATCAAAAATAATAACAACCCCAATCCTTCCTTACATCAGTCTTTATTCCCCACCCCATTAAATTAATAAATTAAAAAAGAAAAAAATAGATATATTATATGGGGTAAATTGAATTCTTGTTGAGACTTCTTCAGAAACTACCCATTCATAAAAGTATAGATTACTATGTACCGACCGAACCAATGATTATTCATGATTCCATAATTGAATCAATTACATACTGGTTACAGCAACCTACTAGAGAAATGTTATGGTAAAACTTCGTTTAAAACGATGTGGTAGAAAGCAACGTGCGACTTGAAGGATATGGTCGGTTGTGGATTCTTACATCCACCATTTTTTTATATTAATTATATAGGAATGAGGGTGCTCTTGGCTCGACATCGTTTGTTCTGTTCCACTGGAAAAACCTCATTTTTTGAGGGTTGCGATGTAAATAGTACATGATCATGATGGAGCTCGAGTAAAAAGTATTGATTCATTTTTTAGGGACATGGATCTAGGGTTAGTGTTAATTAATAAGTTGAAACAACTTCGTAAGTATATTTTCGATATAGAAATCGAAAGGATCCAATTCTAACAAGTTTAAAATTCATAACGAAAATTTATTGGAATTGGTAAAACTCTTTCGATCAAAAGTGTATCACATGGGAATCAACCATTTGTATGATTCTTTGATAGAAAGAAATTGCAAAAATGGTATGTTGCTGCCATTTTTTAAATGATTAAAGATCACCGAAGTAATGTCTAAACCCAACGATTCAAGGCAACGATAAAGAATCCTGGAACAAGTAAATACCGTTTTCAGTTGTCTCAAAAAATAGATCATAATGAAGAATCAAAATAAATTCTAAAGGAGACAGACAAAAAATGCGTGGTTAGAGACCGCTCAATAAAGGAAATGCCTAAAGGTTTTCCTTTGGATTATTTGAGAGTTATCCAACTTGAGTTAGGAGGATGTGAATACGAATGATTTTTTTCTTTTTCGGGCAAGAATAAGAAAAAGTACTTAAATCATAGTTTAATTGATTTGATGATTTGATGGATCTATTTGACATTAATTATAAATTCTATATATAGACATAATTTCTAATTTTCTTGAGCCGTACGAGGAGAAAACTTCTTATACGTTTCTAGGGGGGGGGGTATTATTCATCTACATCTATCCCAATGGGCGGTTTATCGAATCGTTGCAATTGATGTTCGATCCAGAAGAGAAGGAAGAGATCTTCGGAAAGTGGGTTTTTATGATCCGATAAAGAATCAAACTTATTTAAATGTTCCTGCTATTCTATATTTCCTTGAAAAGGGCGCTCAACCTACGGGAACTGTTCATGACATTTCAAAGAAGGCGGGAGTTTTTATGGACCTTTCTCTTAATTAACAGATTAAATTCAATTAATGAAATACAATAAATAAAAAAAGGGGGGGAGGGGGTGACTTGTATATAACTTTGCATAACCCTTTCTATACAACTCCCCCTCTCTTGCTCTATTCCTACTCAATTTATTATTACTACCATAAGATGTCGTCGTCTATAACGACAAAAATTTATTTTTATTTTAGTGAGATAAATTCATATAAGACAGATAGATAGAAAAAAGATCAAGTGAATAAATGAATGAAATAGTTGGATCTATAAATATAAAATTTTACATTATCGCTAATTCAATAATGGTTTATTTTTCGTTGAAACTTTAACTTTATTTTTTTTTTATTTATTTTATTTGTTCATAAAAAAAACATGGGATTTAAGCTTACTTTTTTTACTTATATTGATTGCGTAAACCCAATCAAGATTTTTTTATACTTCTCTCCGAATTTTTTTTACGCCTATACCTTTTTGTATTTATCTTTATTAAATATGTAGTGCTAATTTAATACAAGTCATTAGTTTTTTTATTTTTAATTTCTATTTATTTATAGTTATAGTAAT